ACCGTAGTAATTAATATTAACATAATAGAAGTAAGTGGGTCGATCAAGTGACCGAACTCTAAAGAAAAATCATTATTGATAGTCCAAGACCATACATATTGATATATAGAATTACTGTTTATTTGTTGAATAGACAGATCCACAGAAAAAATCATAACTATACTTAATAATAAAATACTAGGAAAAGCCCACATACGACGAAGATTTTTGGTTGCCGTCGGAAAAAGGAGAAGCCCCACTCCTATTAAGATAGGAACTGGAAGTGGAACGAAAGGTATGATCCATGCATATGGATATGTATGTTCCATAAAAAACTTTTTTTTTTATTATTAATTCTTTCCGATTCACCGGATCTTATCTCTTTTGAAAAAGTCAATAAAAAAAAAATATATGCAAAACCAAAATTTCATATTTTTAATTAGTCTGATTCTTTACCAAATCCTTGAAATATTCAAATCAAGAAGTTACAATTGGTCAAATGAGATCACCCTTAACTAGTGAAAAACTAGTGAAAAGTGAATACTTACTTATTAAGTAAGATATTATAAGCCATTTCGGTAAATACAAAATACATAAAATAAAAACTTCAATTATTTTTAGGAAAATTTATATCCATAGAGATAGAGATAGAGAAAGGATCAAAGAATTTCACCAAACTAACGTACTTCATTCTGAATATGAATTATGATATGAATCATAGGATCCACTAAGGTCACGAACTTCTTTTGTCCGGATAGTGTATTGTGTATTGTATGTAATATAAATGTAATAAAAAAATAAATGAATCACATATCCTAATTTTTTTTTAGGAAATAGGAGTATTATCTTATCTAAAAAAGAAATCTAAAAAAATAGATAGATAATTAAGAGTAAATTAAGGTTAATATTAATAATAGATAGATGTCTTTCACATCCAACTATAGCAATGAGTAATCTCTTCAGTTTTGAATGGCAGTTCCAAAAAAACGTACTTCTATGTCAAAAAAGCGTATTCGTAAAAATTATTGGAAAAAGAAGGGATATTGGGCAGCGTTAAAAGCTTTTTCATTATCGAAATCTCTTTCGACCGGGAATTCAAAAAGTTTTTTTGTGCTGCCAAATAAATAATCAAACGTTTGGAATAATATGAATCGGAACGGAGTCGGAAATAAATTCATTATTTTGTTATATTATATATAATTCAAATTTTATATTATATAATATAAAATTTGAAGCCTAATATTTTTGAATTGATCAATAGGAATAGGAAATAGAGCTTTCTTTGCTTTTAGGGTATTAAAATAAGAATTTCTAAATTTGAAAAATGGTGCTTTGTTTTGTTAAAAACAAAGCTGAGATTGAGATAAGGACGTTTTTTATTTTTTGTTCTATCCCTAGATAGGAAGAACTATCTAGGGATAGAACACTTTAGTTACAACAAGTCTTAGAGGCTAAACTATGCGATGCGAAAGCTTATTATTTAGTTAACTGACATTCTAAAACTAGATAAAAACTCTATTAGTGAATACCCATTTAAACATTTAAACAATTTTAGATTCATGAATTTGCATCTTTCCTAAACAAGAATTTACTACTTCAATCTGGACGATTGAGTATGAATAGGTTATTATTATTTTGAGCAAGCCGCTATGGTGAAATTGGTAGACACGCTGCTCTTAGGAAGCAGTGCTAGAGCATCTCGGTTCGAGTCCGAGTGGCGGCATGGGATCTTCTAAAATAGATAAACTAAGGCCTATAAGTAATTAAAAGTAATTAAACTACCCATTTTTATTCTGTAATTTAAGGGACTCTCCCCCTTTTCCTAAAAAAAAATATGATATTTTCGACTTTCGAACATATATTAACTCATATATCCTTTTCTATTGTTTCAATTTTAATTACACTATATTTTATAACCTTATTAGTGGATGAAATCTTAGAACTAGATGATTCGTCAGAAAAGGGCATGCTAGCGAGCTTTTTCTGTATAACCGGATTATTAATCACACGGTGGGTTTATTTGCGACATTTTCCGTTAAATGATTTATATGAATCATTCATTTTCCTTTCCTGGAGTTTCTCCATTATTAATAGGGTTCCTTATTTTAAAAAACATAAAAATTATTTAAGCGCAATAACCGCGCCAAGTGCTATTTTTACCCAAGGCTTTGCTACTTCGGGTCTTTTACCCGAAATGCATCAATCCGCAATATTAGTACCTGCTTTACAATCGCAATGGTTGATGATGCATGTAAGTATGATGGTATTGGGCTATGCAGCTCTTTTATGTGGATCGTTATTATCAGTAGCTCTTTTAGTTATTACATTTCGAAATGACATAAGGATCTTTGGTAAAAGCATAAATTTGTTAAATAAGTTATTTTACTTTGATGAGACAAAATACCTAAATAAAATAAGCACTGTTGTACAAAATACTTCTTTTCTTTCTGATAGGAATTATTACAAATACCGATTGATTCAACAATTGGATCAGTGGAGTTATCGTGTTATTAGTCTAGGT